CCATATGAGTGTTCTTATATAGATAAATTATTCATTTTGAAAGCATCTCTATATTAATATTCATATTGTGGTAGAAATAGTACCATGCTGCGTCTGGACTTCAAATGATTTAGCTTTAACCATAGTTAATGGTCCCACATTTTTGGTTGATAGAGAATCAAAGCGGATTTACCAACGAATAACGAAATGCTATGGTTCTTGCATATGATTTCTTTATTCAGAAGTCATTCGTGAGATAATGTACCTACTTTTCCTAGTTATAACATAAAAAGTACAGCTGGTTGGATCCAGCCTATTCTTGAAATAAACAACTCGCACACACTCCCTTTCCAAAAAAAACCAATACCCCAAGCACTACACTTAGATTTATTAGATTTGTTGCTAAAATATCGGTATTAAACCCGAAACTCCCGGCGGATGGCCAGTGGCCTAAAGAAACGAAAGAATCGGTTACATTTTTCATATGATCTCCTCTTATAGATAGACTAAAAAAAAAGAACAGAGTTCTTTTTGTATCGTCCTGCCCCCCCTTTGATATATTTGATATATATATATATTTTACTATTTCTAAATCGAGCCAAAAAAGATTCGATTTAGAAATGGTGAATTACCCCCTTCTTTATTTAAACCCTTCCTAAAAAATATAAAAGGGGGTTCCTTAGACTACGAACGGAAAGGATGAAAGCGAGTGAGTATGCTAATTCCTCATCCACAAATCAGCCCTTCCCGGGGGTTATTGCTTTTTCGAATTTATAAGATTAAACAAAAGGATTCGCAAATAAAAGTGCTAATGCTACAACCAGGCCATAAATTGTTAAAGCTTCCATAAAAGCTAGACTAAGCAATAAAGTACCTCGTATTTTTCCCTCCGCCTCAGGCTGTCTCGCGATACCTTCTACAGCTTGGCCCGCAGCAGTACCTTGACCAACTCCAGGTCCAATAGAAGCAAGCCCTACAGCCAATCCAGCAGCAATAACGGAAGCGGCAGAAATCAGTGGATTCATGATAAGTTCCTCATACAAAAAAAAATGGTTAATGATACAGTCAGCCGATGAATTCTAACTTAATATTACATCTTGAAGCTACAATTCATCCAGTCGAAGTAACTACAAACTTCAAATTGAAGTAATAATCTTATTCAAGGATCAAAACTACTTTACTTCGATATCTCTTTTTTAGTTCCTATCGACAAAGTCTTTGTGAATCCGTACGACTTTCGTCCGTCCATTTCTTTGTTCCGAACCATTCTTTGAATTCTTCGATTTTTTTCTTGATTTCATCTGTTTATTCATTGAACTCACCGTCCCAGAGGATACGGAAAGACTTCTATTGGAATAGCCATTATTGGAATAGCCATCAAATTTATAGTAGTAGGGCAAATTTAATATCTCTTTAGTTCATATATAACTAGTCAATATTTAATATCAATCACCTATACACGCCTTTCTTCCATAACGTAAACCAACTCTTCATTCATCTTAAATTCAATCGAATTCGAGAATTATGCGTCGAAAAACAAGTTGACTTATAGAAAAACAAGTTGACTTATAGCATAGCGATTTTTTACATCTAATATACCTGGTAAAACCTCCCTCTCCGATCCGAATCACCCTATTTTTTATGAATCCCTTTTTTGTTTGTAAATACTTCTTCCCCTTTCTTTATCATTCTCCCGCATGGATACAATCTAAATATACAAATTGCTTAGGCCGAATCAGTGGATAGAAATATCATTATTTGATTGATCTAAGTTCACGCAATTTATTATTTCTGAAAATTTTATTTTGGTCAATCGCTGAAGAAAATCAACTGAAAGGGGAATACTTCTATAGAGCACCCCTCTTTTTTTACTCACACTTCGTAAACCACAAGAATTCTTATTCAAATTATGATTCCGAATAGGAAATATTCGGATTGGCCGACCAGCAATATAAAATGAATATCTATTCAGGAGAGAATGGTATAATATAAGTGGATCAACCAAGAATTTTAGGAAAAAGATCTTTTAGATCTCTTTCCCCTTTTTTTTTTACAACTCTCTCTACTCTAATATCTTTGGGGCTATTACTCTAGATTGTATATAGTGAGTTGTATATTTATATTTCCTAATTAGATTAGATTTTTTTTGAGCCACGCATACATTACCTTGGGATAAGCTAAAAAAGAATCTTTCAAAAACTAGTCAATGATGGCCCTCCATGGATTCCCCTATATAAGCCGCGGCTAAAGTTGCAAAAATCAGAGCTTGAATACCACTTGTAAATAATCCAAGGAACATGACAGGTATAGGAACCACTAAAGGTACTAAAGAAACAAGAACAACAACTACTAATTCATCAGCTAATATATTTCCGAAAAGTCGAAAACTAAGTGATAAAGGCTTTGTGAAATCTTCTAAGATGTTAATGGGTAAAAGGATTGGGGTTGGTTGAATATATTTCCCGAAATAACCCAATCCCTTTTTGGTAAGACCCGCATAGAAATATGCCACTGACGTGAG